GCTAATCACAATAAAGGTTTGAATGAAACAAGTTTAATCATTAGTAAAGCAGAAGTCAACGAGGGTACGACTGTGAAAAAATTAAAACCCCGAGCTCGAGGACGGAGTTATCCGATAAGAAGATCCACCTGTCATATAACTATTGTGTTAAAAGATATATCTGTAGATGAACAGATGAACAACTAGAATATAGATAAAAGGAAAAAGCAGCTGAGGAATATTTAAAGAAAGAATATTCCATATTAGAAAAACTACAAATACGCTATATTATGTTATGCTTAAAAAAATCCGAACGAATAAAAAAAAAAAAAAAAACACACCGATATGATGTTTCACGATATATATAGTAGTGGGGGACTATGGGACAAAAAATAAATCCACTTGGTTTCAGATTGGGCGCAACCCAAGGGCATCATTCTCTTTGGTTTGCACAACCCAAAAATTATTCCGAAGATCTACAAGAAGATCAAAAAATACGAGATTGTATCAAAAATTATGTACAAAAAAATCTGAAAATATCCTCTAATGTCGAGGGAATTGCACGTATAGAGATTCAAAAAAGAATCGATTTGATTCAAGTGATAATCTATATGGGATTCCCCAAGTTATTAATAGAAGAAAGGACTCGAAAAATCGAAGAATTACAATTCAATGTACAAAAAGAACTCAATTGTGTAAACCGAAAACTCAACATTGCTATTACAAGAATTGTAAACCCTTATGGGCACCCCAATATTCTTGCGGAATTTATAGCCGGGCAATTAAAAAATAGAGTTTCATTTCGCAAAGCAATGAAAAAAGCTATTGAATTAACTGAGCAAGCAGGTACAAAAGGAATTCAAGTACAAATTGCAGGTCGTATCGACGGGAAAGAAATTGCACGTGTCGAATGGATCAGAGAAGGTAGGGTTCCTCTACAAACCATTCGAGCCAAAATAGACTATTGCTCCTACGCAGTTCGAACTATCTATGGGGTATTAGGTATCAAAATTTGGATATTTGTAAACGAAGAATAATAAACATTTACTTAACTTGTATTTAGTTCTATTTCTATTTAATGATAAAAAAATGAACAATTCTATAAGGTTGAATAAAAATTCAATTAATCATTTGATATAATTGCTATGCTTAGTGTGTGACTCGTTGGTTTTTCTATTAGGATTAGGTTTCAAAAAAATGGAATAACTCGTAGTACGAACTAATAACTATAGAACTAATAACCAACTCATTGCTTCGCATTATCTGGATATAAAGAAAGAGCCAGTCAAAATATGATATAGATATATAGGATATATATATAAGTCATATCATTGTAGCAACTGAAATCTTTTTTGCAAAAAAAAAATATAAACCAATCTGATTATTGGTTGTAAAGCAAGAAAAGGATACAGATAAATGGAAAGGTGAGAGAAAGATAGAAAAAGAATACCAACGATATACGATTCCAATATGTACGGTCTATGAGTCATCTCATAAAAAAGAATGTAATAAAGCATCAATACTGATTGATCCCTAATTAGACAAAAACGTGGATAGAACCACAAATAAAGAGCCCCGAGCCAATAAAGACTGAGAAGGTTGACTCAAAAATTTCATTAGGAGCTCCGTTGTAGAATTCAGACCTAATCATTACTCAAGAGGTGGTGGGGACGATAGAACCTGTGAATGCATAAGATTCTATTGAAAAGGAATCCTAATGATTCAGTAGGTAGGATGGCGGAACGAACCAAATTTTTTTTTGAAAGATTGTGTTGTCATAGACTAATCTTACAACTGAATGTTGAAAGAGTAAATATTCGCCCGCGAATTTTTTTTTATGAAGGTTGAATAAATTCGATATGATAAGAAAAAGCAAAATCAAATAAAGATTCATTATAAGATTAAATAGAATACGTGGTTAATTATATATATATATAAAATCAAAAGAAAAAAAAATTATATTATTCTATTATCTATTAAAAAATGGAATTTTAAAGAATACCCCGATTCAGTATATTATTCACCATGTATTTGATTTTTAATCGTTTAATTCGCGAGGAGCTGGATGAGAAGAAATTCTCATGTCCAGTTCTGTAATAGAGATGGATGGAATTGATAAACAACCATCAACTATAACCCCAAAAGAACCAGATTCCGTAAACAACATAGAGGAAGAATGAAAGGAATATCTTATCGAGGTAATCGTATTTGCTTTGGTAGATATGCTCTTCAAGCACTTGAACCCGCTTGGATCACGTCTAGACAAATAGAAGCGGGGCGTCGCGCAATGACACGAAACGCACGCCGCGGTGGAAAAATATGGGTACGTATATTTCCAGACAAACCAGTTACAGTAAGACCAACCGAAACGCGTATGGGTTCGGGGAAAGGATCTCCCGAATATTGGGTAGCTGTTGTTAAACCCGGCAGAATACTTTATGAAATGAGCGGAGTGGCAGAAAATATAGCCAGAAGGGCTATTTCAATAGCGGCATCAAAAATGCCTATACGAACTCAATTCATTCTTTCGGTATAGGATAGAAATGTAGAACAAAAGGAAATAATTTTTTTGATAAAAAAAAAACAATTGTAGGTTTCTTGTTTTGAACAAACAATATTTCTTTTTTTTTCACCCTTTACATTGAAAAGACAAAATCAATAAAAAAAGATATGATTCAACCTCAAACCTATTTGAATGTAGCCGATAACAGCGGGGCTCGAGAATTGATGTGTATTCGAATCATAGGAGCTAGTAATCGACGATATGCTCATATTGGTGACGTTATTGTTGCTGTAATCAAAGAAGCAGTGCCAAATACACCTCTAGAAAGATCAGAAGTGATCCGAGCTGTAATTGTACGTACTTGTAAAGAACTCAAACGCGACAACGGTATGATAATACGATATGATGACAACGCTGCAGTTGTTATTGATCAAGAAGGAAATCCAAAGGGAACCCGAATTTTTGGCGCGATCCCCCGGGAATTAAGACAGTTAAATTTTACTAAAATAGTTTCATTAGCACCCGAAGTATTATAAGGGAATACCATGATATAGTTTATAATATTTGAATGAAATGGATTACTTTAAGAAATGGATTACTTTAATTAGTAGATTGTTTGTATATCACGTATATACCTTTTAAAATTCATAAATATTTATGAATTTAGAAAAAAAAAAAAGAAATAGAGCATGTTGATTATATCAAAATTCGGGGGCAACAATAATCTTAGTTTATCATGAGTAAAGACACTATTGCTGACATAATAACCTCTATACGCAATGCTGACATGAATGAAAAAAGAACAGTTCGAATACCATCTACTAATATCACTGAAAATATTGTTAAAATCCTTTTACGAGAAGGTTTTATTGAAAACGTGAGAAAACATCAGGAAAGCAATAATTTTTTTTTGGTTTTAACCCTACGACATAGAAGAAATAGGAAAGGACCATATAGAACTGTTTTAAATTTAAAACGGATCAGTCGGCCCGGCCTACGAATCTATTCTAACTATCAACGAATTCCGAGAATTTTAGGCGGAATGGGGATTGTAATTCTTTCTACTTCTCGAGGGATAATGACAGACCGAGAGGCTCGAATAGAAGGAATCGGCGGGGAAATTTTGTGTTATATATGGTAATCTTTCTGATAGCCAAATCATATGCGAAATTTTCATATTTGTGAAAAAAAAGAGTAAAAGGTAGGTTTATAATATTATGCCTCTTTAATTAGTTGATGTTTCAAAGCCGTTTTACCTGGAATGCAAGAGAAAGAACAAAAACAGATTTGCGAAGGTTTAATTACTGAGCTACGTCCCAATGGTATGTATGTTTCGAGTTCGTTTAGATAACAAAAATCAATCTGATTCTAGGTTTTGCTTCGGGAAAGGTTCAACGTAATTTTATACATATACTCCCTATAAATTAACAAAATTATGGTAAGTTCTTATGATTCAACTAAAGGGAATATAATTTGAATATTATATTCAGTATATTCAAAAGTAAAGACTCAAATAATTGGGTGATTTTTTGATTTCAACATTCTTTCGTAGGGATACAATTCGAAGTTAAAAATTTTAAGAAATTTATTTTCTTCCAATTAAATTAAGTAGATTCAGAATTAAGAAAAGGAGTGACAAATATGAAAATAAGGGCCTCCGTTCGTAAAATTTGTGAAAAATGTCGATTGATCCGTAGGCGGGGACGAATTATAGTAATTTGTTCCAACCCGAGACATAAACAAAGACAAGGATAATTGTTTTAAATCAAAAAGGACTCCCGAAATCTAAAGGACCTGATATACAGATGTACAAAAAAATCAGTAAAAAAACCAGGATCCGTTTTGACATGAAATGGATATATCCATATATCTCTGACTTATATTTATGAGATGATAAAATATGGCAAAACCTATACCAAAAATTGGTTCACGTAGAAATAGACGTATTGGTTCACGTAAGAATGCGCGTAGAATCCCAAAGGGAGTTATTCATGTTCAAGCAAGTTTCAACAATACCATTGTGACTGTTACAGATGTACGAGGGCGAGTAATTTCTTGGTCCTCCGCCGGTAGTTGTGGATTCAAGGGTACAAGAAGAGGAACACCATTTGCCGCTCAAACCGCAGCGGGAAATGCTATTCGGACAGTGGTGGATCAAGGTATGCAACGAGCAGAAGTCATGATAAAGGGCCCCGGTCTCGGGAGAGATGCGGCATTAAGAGCTATTCGTAGAAGTGGTATACTATTAAGTTTCATACGGGATGTAACCCCTATGCCACATAATGGCTGTAGGCCCCCCAAAAAAAGACGTGTGTAACCATTGAAGAGATTTCAAGAGAAATAAATAATTCAATGATTTGATCAAATAATATTACTATGGTTCGAGAGAAAGTAACAGTATCTACTCGGACACTGCAGTGGAAGTGTGTTGAATCAAGAGCAGACAGTAAGCGTCTTTATTATGGACGCTTTATTCTGGCCCCACTTATGAAAGGCCAAGCCGATACAATAGGCATCG